GTTGGCTTTCCCGTGAATAAGAATTGTTGGGCGCGGCGAAGCGAGCGCTTCTAGCTGTTTCGCTTGCTTCTTTTTATTGTGGCGTGGCGGAAATGAACGAAAAGAGCGAGATGAATTTGAATTTTCAAATCGATTGATAGATGGCCTGATCTGTTTTGATAGATCGAAAGAGTAGGAATGGATAGAGAAGAGGGAATCTCTCAATAATAAAGGGAAATCCCTATTTCTATCTATTGATGAGACAAGATATCTATCTATTCTGGATCCATCAGAACGAAATCGATATGTATCTGATAGAGTCTACATCGTATGTAGAGCGCCCAAGCGCTTTTGGGGCCAGCTCAGTTCTCTTATCCATCGGTCCAATGCACTGGGCTCATCTCATGGAGAGAAAAAGAAAATGTAGTTGTGTTGTTGTTGTTCGCCGCCTCGACGCATTCCCCGGCATCGTCCCACACAGAAAGAAAGAGCGCGGAGCCCCGGCCCGACCTATAGGTCCGCTAACGTAAAGCGAGGAGTTGAGCCTGAACTGGCGAACCGAAGTCACTTTCGTAACCATACTTCCTACAGCTAACACGTGTCCAGTCCAGCGGGAACGCGCAGCGCAAACGAACGTGAGCTGCTATACCGAATCCCCCGCTGGCCATCGGGGACCGAGTGGTAAGGCCATGATCTGCAGGGGAACGGATCACTCATTCTTCTATTGGGGACAGGTGCACGAACGACAACTCCAAACGTCACACATCCGCCGCCTACCTACCGTTTAGGTGGCACCAGCGAGATCCAGCTAAGGTAAGGAACTTCGTGTCGCGGCTGCTCCACTCCGCTGCGGTCTCTTGAACTGAACTTCGTTGCCTTCCCGCGCGCGAAGCGAATGGGCGCTGTGCCGTGGGTCAGTTTCGGGGCGGGGGGCGGAGAGAGACAGACCATAAGAATGATTCATTTGGATCGACGAGCCATTTCGTGAATGAATGGAATGTCTGTCTATCCATATCTATTCTTTTTTTATATGACGGGCCATATATAAGATAAGCCTTTTTTTTTTTATGGCATGATATGATCGCGCCTAGTAGCCACATATCATCTGCGCTCAATATGCGGGATTCCTGTTGGATCAGATCTTTCGCTTTGACGAAAGCTTTTGGACCTAGCGAAAAGGACTCTGACGCCTTCGCGCAAGCAAGCGCGAGAGAAGCAAGCAAAGTAGAAGCTTTGCCAGAAGCAAGACGAGGAAGCGGAGCTGTCGTAGAAGCGGTAGCTTCCCCCGACCTACTACAATACAACAGTCGCGACCATGAAAAAAAAAAAAGGGGCCTTTTCCGGGCCTATTTAAGGGCTGCTCGCCCCCCCCCTACTCTTCAAAGGGCGATTCAAAAGAAAGGCGAAGAGGGTTGGTTTGGCAACAAGCGGATGGCTCTCTATCATAGTTGCAAGGGCTTAACAGCGCCTTAACTACTTAAGTAGCAAACCAAAGGCAGCTTTCGGTTTCATAAGGGGGGCTGTTCACTACAAGCTATCAGCGCTATCTTAGATTGAACGGCAAAAAAAGATTCTCAGTCGACGTTCAATCTCTAAGGCGGGTTTCCGCTGATAACGGAATAGTGTTCGTGTCAAAAGGGAAAAAAAAAAGCGCCTCGCTTCTAGAGTTCGCTTCTTTTCTCAGGCCGGAGAAGGGCAACTACTGATTGATCGCCTTTGTTTGTTTTATATGTTTTCAATTCCGTACAATACAAACTACAACTACACCAAAGCGGAAAGGCCACTCACTATAGAAGCTAGAAGTAGCCTATAGTATATGGTATCGTAGAGTAGACTAGTCGGCCTAACCGTCATGGTCACGACATGTTGTTTATATTGATTGAGTTTACGGGAATCCATCCATAAACCATCACCCCGGTGACCTTGGTCACCAAAGCGTCACGACAGCTTCCAAAGGTTACCTGTCATCTCCAGTAGGTGCCCAAGAAGTCGGAGCACGTAGGCGCTGTTAAGCCCACTACATAAGATAAGCCGCTGGCGGAGAAAGCTCTTCGAGCTTCCCTTCATTCGCTTCGCGGGAGTCGCACACAGCACATAGCTGGAAGTCAGAGGGCCCGTACTACCTGCCTAACCCTTCGCTCCGAGGGACCGTAGAACGGAAAGCGCCTTCTAAACAACTCGGCAGAAGGGAAGGGGCCTATGTATTTGCATGACCTCTGCAGATTTGACTCTACCTACACCCGGAGCCAATCCCCTAGCGGTCCTGCCATCACGTCGCAGAACGAGAGCTCGTGTGGAACCTTGGATTTCTGGCGTAACAGCGGTGGAACGTAACAAAAAAAAGATTTCGGCCGCGTAACATAGGGGCCTACGCTACGGAGAACTCGGCCAAAATATGGACACCCGAAGGGCCCAGCACGCACAATCCTATCCTATCCGAGCCCGTCATTGCACTTCGGATAGCCGTCCGTAGCATCATAAGGAGCACCTCCCTTTCGAGGTACCACTTTTGTACGGTCTTTATTTGTGTTGTTGGTTGGTCTTTCTCAACGTGGTGTATAGCACGAAAAACCATTCTTTACAAGATAGGGCCGGTTCCTTTTGACGGCCTAAACTCCTCCATTTGTCAGCCATGGGGAACTACTGCCTTTATGTCAGAGGCGGGGGAGGGGAAAGCTTGGGCCTACCTATTCCGATAGGACCCCATAAAGGGAGCAGTTGAGAGGTTCCAGCCGAAGGGCAGAACTTCTGTACGTGATCGTAGTATGTCACGCCGTCTCGTCCTCGCAGCATCGAAGAGTACCTATGCACTATGTTCCGGTTCACTGATAAGGAAGATAGAGTTGGGGTGGGGGTCTACGATGTGATACTTATAGTATTTCCCGGGGAGAAAGATGCGCAACTCAAAACGGAAGCAGGAACCGTGTTGTAAAAAATTTCGGGGGTTACAGATCTCTGAGACTACCATCGATCCGACAGAGCGGAACGACCAGAAAAAGAAGTTGAGTTAGAAAGCCGTATGATAGGTGGTAACTATCTTGTACGGTTCGGGGGGTAATCGGCGTACTCCGATCAGTGGGGGGAATATTTGGCTCTATCGAACATACAGGGAATTGGAGGTAGCATTCCACCGATGTCAAGTCATGGACTGGTTCCTCCAGCCCTTTTTCTATGTGTTGGTGTTCTATATGACCGACATAAGACTCGACTTGTTAGATATTATGGAGGTTCAGTGAGCACCATGCCGAATCTCCCTACCATTTCCTTCTCTTCCACTTTGGCCAATATGAGTTCACCTGGTACTAGCAGCTTTATAGGGGAATTTCCAATCTCAGTAGGAGCTTTCCAAAGAAATAGCTTAGTAGCCACATTAGCAGCGCTTGGGATGATTTTAGGCGCAGCGTATTCCCTTTGGCTATATAATCGTGCGGTTTCTGGGAATTTAAAACCCGATTTCCTACATAAATTCTCCGATCCAAATGGCAGAGAAGTTTCCATATTTCTACCTTTTCTTGTTGGAGGGGCGACCGTCCGTTGAACTACCAAAAAAAGGTAAACCCATGTGATCATGACATTGTAGGTGCTTGCGATAGGACGGATGCTACTTCCCTCATCAGTGATGGGTGGCATAGCCCGTAGCAGAAGTCCCCTTTTTTGATCCATTTCTTTATTACCCCAGAGGGGCCCGGGTGGGACCGAGAGAAAGAAAGGACGGGGGGCGACCATGCATGGCACTTCTCGACCGTGTCTCCGAGGGACAGTTGAACGAGCGACTCATGAATGCAGCCGGGTCGGACGAGCCAATAACTCGAACGCGTTCGGTCAGTTTTTTGAGCAAGAATCACAGCGTTATCTTACCTTCACCATGATACGGACTCCAAGTTCTTATGGCAGAGCACGAGGAGTTTCCTTCAATATGATGATGGGAATGGAAACCAGAAGCACGACCGGGGTCTTCGTGGTCCGAGATAAGACTTATATATCAGTCACAGTAACTAAAGCATGAGACTTTTTGGTAGTACCGGTGAACCAGATGGCCGCGGCGAGGGAATCTGGGACGGAGGACTCGTAATATCTCTATAGATCTGGCAAAAGCTAAAGACCCCATAACGTCAGGGGCTGACCGCTGAGCTCACTCTGGCCTCGCAGGGCGGGCCAGAGTGGGTGCGAGCTGTAGCTGCCATAGCTTATGGCTAGAGCAATGGGAGGGGGCCCCAGCAGAGAGAACAGTAAGGATAACGAGCGCTCCGCCCGCTTGGCGGGCGGCAGGAGCAGCGGGCAAGTGCTTGGTAGGCCAACAGCCCAGTGAACCGGGCGGGGCACTCGACGAAAGGGGGCACACTGAGCAAGTACGAGAAATTGGCCCCGCTCCGCTTTCTAAAAAAAAAAAGCAAGGACTGCTACGGGAGGTCGAACCAAGGACCTATGGAAGTCGGGGCTCGTCCCCGGTCAATATTAGATCAAACAATAGGGGACCGTAGCACTGACCTTTTTTTTTTCAAGACAATAAATAGGGAAAAGATGGTACTGTTCCCTACCGAGACAACGGACACTCTCAACGGATCCTCCACGCGCTGGGCATACCATACCTCTTCCGTGCGTCTTTCTCGTGGCGGGAACAGAACAACAGGGAAAGACCCGGCCGACCCGCCCAGGGCTCGAGGGCGAGCCATACGAGAGTGAGTCGAAAGGCTTCTGTTTCCGTTCTTGGTTTGGTTCGGGCCCCTCTCGATCTTTTTCGTATAAGGGAAGGGGGAAGGAGTCTAAATCAATGGACATTAATGAACCATCATTGATGGACGTTGCACATGACACGATCAATTCGACTCGACGGTCCGGCGCGGAGAGAAGTAGCGTACTCTCCGTCTAGCGAAGGTGCCAGGGCAGGGCTTTTTCGTAGTAATAGTGGGCGGGTCTCATGAGATCTAATCTATGCCGGCCGTCGGAATCAAACGAAGGTCGAAGGACCATTCGATTCATTAAGGGGGACGGCCTAGCCTATTTGTTCGGTCAATCACCAAAGGCGGGAGGGGGGGAACCACTATGGACGACACCTCCCGGCCTCGATTCTTTTGCATAGTCCGGAGGCCGGCCGCTGCAGAGCAGCGGGGCATAGCGGCGCCCTCGCCTGGCGCCATTCCCGGACCTAGCAGCAGACGGGCGGGCCGGGCCTGAATTCAGAGCGGACCAGACTCCTCTTTGTTTCAGCTGCTCCCACGCACGCAGACCGGAAGATCTCAGTTGTCCTGGACTGGACAAGTACGTGGAGATCTTCGTGGGACCGGGGAGGGAGTCTCAATCGATCTTTTCTAGGATTCCAACTCACGCCACGCACGGAGATCTTTCCATTGATAGAGTGGAGGGCTCGGCTCCCCCGACTCTTAAAGGTTAGGTTACTACCTGCCTCTACGGAAGAGGTTTACTTTGTACCGCCCGGAGGTCAGTCATATAGATCGGAACCCGGAGCGAGTTGAACGAAAGCCCTACCCACAGCTACAACTACCGGCGCTTCAAAGGGCTTAGATTCTAAGGGCGCTACTGGGGGCCCCGAAAGCCTTTGGTACTTAAGTAGGGATTACATCGCCTTAAACAAAATCAAAGGCGCGACCATCCCCCCTTCCCCTATTTCTGCATTTCATTCTCTATTTGGCCCGCCTCATGAAAAATGAGAGGCCTCTTGATTCGAAGTAACTACGAAAGGGTCGGTCAATAGCATAGCTCTTTCTTTCCCGGGTCTCCTTTCGAAGGAAAGGCCTTCGCATTCCTAATCCGGTAGGGCCGGACGGCTTTGTTCGTCCCAGCTTGGCGAATCGCATCCCCGCGCCGTCCCTTACCGTTCTCGCGAAGTCTTTGCAACGGCTGGGAAACCAGTCTACGAAGCGAAGCCTATTGCCACGCCGACCATCAAGAGATTGGGCCCCTTCTCAAATCTTTGATGGAATGGCCCAGCCCAATAAAGGAAGGTTAACGTACGCGATGCCTTCCATTTGTACGAATCGCGAACATACCACACACGACCGGACGTAGAGCCAAAATATGAACTGGCGGACCGGGCCGGGCGCAGGTGCCAGATCCTAAAAGTAGAGTCTCGATCAGCCTAGTGCACCAACCACGTGGTACGACGGGCACTCAAAGACCTGGCGAATGATGGCCCACTCCACCCAAGAGCGCTTATGTCATATGGGAACTAATGGCTGGAAACAATCCTTATGATTTTGATATCCGGTAAGAATAATAAGAATCAAAGTCCAGGTTGGTTGGTGAGCCTAGTGATAGGAGACTATCTAGCTTGGTTCGGAGAGCACTTGTTGGGTTAAAGATTTGTTTTTTGCAAAATGTTACGGCCTAAATGCTGAACTATTGACCCTACTTGTTCGGATGGGTGTTCACCCCAAAGTGTTCCCGGACTGCATGCATACATCCGTAAGTAACTTAGTGCAACATGGCAAATTTCATTGAGAGGAATCAGCAAAGAAAAGAAAAACTGGTCTTAATTAATTTGTATTTGAGAGATTGTCCTCGGGCTGAGGAGTGTCCACATGAGTTCGTTGAGGTGTCTACACGCCTGCGGCCCTCTTTTCTATTCTGTCGAGAGTTCGGATTGCTCCACCTAAGTAGAACGAAAAGGAGGAATTGGAAATGAAACAAAGGGGGGAGCCAGAACAGAAGCTTCGCTTCCGGTAGCTTGCTTACTCTCCTAGTTAGAAGAAGGCTCTTTGGCGGATTATTTAGATCTGGATAGAGTCTCGCTCAGTAAAGAGAGTTGTAGATTCGTAGAAGAGGATCAGAGTACGCGCGCTACAAAACGCAGCCAGCCAGTTCGACGTTAGTGGAAAGAAGATAGTACTTGATTGAGTACTGACCCCTCCGGGGATCCCGGGTTGCTTTGGCGCGCCCCACCCCAACGTGAGAGTATTGCCTTTTCAGCCTACGCTTGCTGCTCGCTCGCTGTCTACTAAACGAGCCTTCCTTTGATCAATAAGCCGCCCGGCCCCTATCTTTCTTCTTAACTTAAGTAAAGTGGACTCAAATCAATGAAGTGAACAGCCCAACCTCTTTGTTTGAAGCTTCTACTTGCTTGTTGAAGCTTTGCTTCCCCTAATTCCAAAAAACACAACAAAAAATTAGCAACTCTCGTAAAAAGCTTATCTTTGATAGCGGTCATAGGGAGGGTTCAGAAAGGATCTGATCGTAGATAGAGACTGAAAGCAGTGCGCGGGGGTAGGGGCGGATGTAGCCAAGTGGATCAAGGCAGTGGATTGTGAATCCACCACGCGCGGGTTCAATCCCCGTCGTTCGCCCATAAATAAATGGACCATTTGTTACGGAGACACAAGACAAACCTTTCCCAACGTCAAAGAATTTTTTCTGCAAGAGTAAATTCATCTCGAGGCTTTCAAACGCATCCAAGCAATTGGTATCCGATTGCAAAAATCTGCACCATAGATTCGCGTCGCCTACTTGCTGAAAGAAAGCACAAATGGAATGGCTGATCATTCATTGATTGAAGTTTTTTCTTTTGACTGACTAATAAGCCTTACACTTTTGAGTTCATAATGAAATGAACCCTCGGATGAAGAGAAAATCCGCCAATCAGTGATCATAGGCGGTCGGGTGAGGCCGGAGTCTCGAATTCCCTACCTGCTGATGAAGAAGCAGTGCACGCAGAAAGGGAGAGTGAGGTTGGTCCGGGCTAATACCAATATAGGCTCATAATGCTTTAGGATGCAAGCACGCCCAGCGAGAAAGGCCCTGGGAGTTTAACTCATTGAAGGATACACATTCCTTCCATTGGTAAATAATATCGGAGGGGTGGGTGATCCCGATTCGATCATCGGATGGGCTGTCCATTTCACCAGAATAGTTATCTTCCTCGCAAGCAAGTCAAGGTCAATCAAAGAAACCAAGAAAGACGCTACTAAACACCACACCATTTTACACTCAAAAAGAAAGCCTATAAACTTTAGGGAATACAACGCACGGAGTTCTCACGTCAAGAAGTAGATAAGCAGACACTGTGAAAAAGCCGTGTGCACGAGGCAAGCATATGACACCAAAAGTACTCTTTCGGAATCAGGTTAGTCAAAGGTCAGGAGCTCAATCAAAACTAGCTACACTTGCCTCTCAGCCTGCCCGTCATCCTTCCTGGCTGGTGAAACTCTTGGACGAACAGAATAGGACTCGTCTTTCATGCGGGCTCTCTTTCACTGGTTAAGCGACCTACGGAAGTCTTCTCACTTGGAATACAGCTCACCATCATTTTCAGAAAATAGACAGTCCATAAAAAGAAGTACGAAGGCTATTCAGTTAGTTTACACGGAAGCAAGCAAATAGCTGATAGTTGTCTGTGCCCAAGGTCAGATTATCGACATCGGTATTGTCAAAATCGGGTAGCAAGAAGATGCATTGGCTGATAACAAGTAGATCATATCCATCGCGCTTTCCAGGCCCGTCCGGACTAGACCGTAGCAAGCTTCCTATTGGCCTGTCACCTATCATCCCCCCCCTGGTTAGAGTAGTTGGACAGAGACTCGCTCTTCTCGTCCACTTTACCAGAAGAAAAGTAGTCTTCCTCATGTCGACCAGGAGTCGGTTAACTAGTCATCGGTCTTTGGCACCAAAGAAAGTCGAGAAGCAAGAAGGTTGGGACGCAAGGTGGTTGTCGCTCAAGCAACTGTGGAAGCAGACTCCGTGAAAAAGTCGTGTGCAGCAAAGAAAGTAGGAAGATTGAAATCAGTGCTTCCAAAGTAGAATTAGCATATGGTGCATCAAAGAAATGGAAGGGATTCCATCGCCTCTTCGATGAACTCTGAGTCTAAACTTATGACTTCGAATTCTGAGGTGAAAAGATTGGAGTAATCTTCCATTTTTATTGAGGAGTGCACCTTTTCATCAAAGCCCACGAACACCGGTGCAGCTGTTGTGGTCTCTTCTTCTGAGTCATTGAGGGTAACCTCATTGTTCTTAATCATTTCCTGCCTTGAATACGAAGCACTCTTTTAAGGTGTGATCAATAGTTCTGTGGTATTTGCAGAACTTTGGGTCATCTGTCTTGTCTGCTTGCTCCGGTCCTACTTATGCCTGATCCGGATAAGAGAACTAATCCGTCTCGTAAACACACCTAAACCACTTTGTTGAAGTTGAATCAAAGTGGAATGTGAGCACGATGTTGTGGAGCAAAGTCTCCCTTATAGCTCAACCATTTCGTTCGAAGATTCAGAGAAGAGTACAAATGGACTGGCATTCGACAATTCCGGGCTCTCGTCAAATGTTGAGAAATGGTAGGTGCCGCTCTGCTTTTTTGGATCTTCCTTCTCGCAAGCTCCCCTTTAGTGCCTGCTGAGACTTATTTCCTCTCGATTATAGTTGAATGGAAGTTTCATTTCCCAAGTCTCAAATAATGTCTTTTATTGAGTTCCCATAGTGCATTTGCATTCCCCTACATAGTCTGTAGATTAATTTATAACTAAGAAGGATTGCAATATAAAAATGATAATTCCAGATTGAAGATCTCTTGACCCATATACGATCCAGTTCTACATCTTAGCGCTGAACTAATGAATAGAGATTGAGCTTCACTTCGTGAGTCGGGAATGGCATCATTTATTAAAAAGTGCTAGCGTTGACAAGAGATGAGCTAAAGAGGTGGCTGGGCAGTTGACCAGGCCCTACCACATACAGACAGCAAGCAAGAGCTGTGCCGGCTTATCCGGCAAATGAGATTCTTGTCACCCCAAATGCTACTACCTTTTTCTAAGCACAGGAATGCTTGATCGAGAAAAGCAAGCAAAGAAGCTGCAGGATACGGAATATGAAGGGGCTGGAGGTAGAGCCAATGACCAATTGAAGAGTTACAGAAAAAAGTATAAAGCCCTCAATCATGCTCTTGCCAGTGGCATAGATTGTATATACTCTCGCCGATTAAGGCAAATTCTTCGCTCCACGAAAAAACATAGGGGGTCGTCCCTGGACTTAAGGAAGACACAACAAAAAGTGCCCCTATGACTCTGGTTCTAGTGAAAGCAATGAAAGTATAGCTGTGCTCCAGTTGAACGGGTAAAGGTTCTACGGTGAAGAGCCCGGTCAAGGCGACCTTATTAAAAATAGAACATTTGGGACATCAAAGCCGATGGTAATCTCGTCCTTAGTTGCCGAAGATAATGGAGGTTTCAATCCGACGGATCAACCGTAATTGGCAGGTAAAATGAGGCCTCGACGGAGATGATGGATGGGAACTCCTACTCTGACTATAGTTGCGATCTCTAAGCGGAATTTTCAGTCATATATCCCTTTTCTTTCCCTAGCGAGTGAAGTGCCCCATAAGCTATAAGGGCGAGCTAAAAAGATGGAAGATAAGCTCGCAATTCGGGATAAGGAATGGCTGACCTTATCGAAAGGAAGGACGGCTCGGCAGCGTGGCAGGCCTGCCTAGAGGGTTACGAAAACTCTAAGGATCACTGTTTGGAGCGATATGCTTAACCCATGCCATGGAAACTGTGATTCGCCAACCTACATGCTCCGATCTCAAAGGATTTTTGAATCTCGACCAACTCGCCTCCAAAATTCGAGCATGAAGCTTTCTGGCTGAGACTGCCCTCCATCAAGCAGAAACTCAAGCGGGATGAGTCAGCATCCCCGGCCATAGGACGAGCTCCCCTCGCTCGCATGGCTCCTGGAATCAAAGATGAAAACTTGCGTTGCTGTACTTGAATTTCCTAATTGACTCAGTCTCCTTTCTTCATCTTCTTTATTGAAGTTTCTTTTTGTATCTGCTTATTTTGTATTGCAGCGGAATATCGATTCTCGTCCTATTGGTATGTTAGTCTTTTCCATGTAATTGTCTGGCTTTCCTCTTTGAATTAGATTATCCATTGACTCGCGGTGGTGCACATTACTTTAAATATCTTTCTACGCTTCTTTATCCGGGCTTCTGTTTTCTCGGGGCGGTATTATTCCTCCTTTCTACGGCACTTGTCTTCTTCTTCTTTTCTCTTTCTTGATGTTGCATAGTTTTTTTTATGTGTGTGTATGTTTGCTTATCTTTAAGCTATTCAGTCAGTGGGGGTTTGGGGGCTTTAACACCTTGTTTTGAAAGAGAAAGACCTTCAACGCTTGTTTGAGTGAGTGCCATGCCTTATGAGAAGCTAAAGTGGCGACCATTACGTTCACGGAAGAGGACATGCTGCTCGGCAGGGCAAAGCACAATCGCCCGTTATATCATACTGGGTACATCGGAGATGCACCATTACTCCGTGTGCAAGTTGATCCGGGATCGGAAGTCAATGTCATGCCGCTGAAAGCACTCGCCTTACTCGAAATCCCTGCTAACCAAATGAGCTACACCAACATCACTATCCTGTAGGTATGATGCTAATACCCTAAAAGCAATTTGAAAGATCCGACTGAAGTGCCAGCTAGGTTGGGACTTGAGTCCCAAGTTACCTGCTATGTCATTGAAAGCGACACGTCCTACAATCTACTATTAGGTAGGACGATCCTGGATCCATGAAAATCTGGTGGTAGCCTCTACACTCCACCCATGTTTTCAATATGTTGGGGAAGAAGGGAAAGTGCATAAGGTCTTCGCAGAAAAGAGGCCATTCAGAGCCTCTGAATCGCACTGCGCCGATGCTAAGATGTACGAGCAAGAGGCAGAAGCCGAAGAGGACAAAAATCCCGAACTTGTGATCGCTCGCAAACCGGAGGTGAGGCAGAAGAAGTACATGGTCTTCATCAATGACAAAACAATTCAGCCAAAGCCTAAGTCGGGTAAGTACAAGGTTAACGACGTACCAAACCCTCTTGCCAACAACAAGGCCAATAGATAGACGGTGAACATGGTTGCGCAAAGTATGCCAGACAGTACATTATTGTAACAAGGAGCTGTCACTTTTATGAGAACATCTGGACGCTTGTTGCGCCCAAGATGCGGCGCCCTCACCGTCAAGCGGAAGCCGGAATTCCAGAACTTCAAAACAGAAGTCAGAAGAATGATGTCGGAAATGGGGTACGACTTCTCCAACCCATGTGTGCTTGGGAAAGGCGAAGGGATCTTGGCACCACTAGAATCAGTCACGAGGAAAGTCATGGAATCAACTTGGTTCACCACTGATCAGGGATTAGACAACTTTACCGGATTGGGGTATCTGCCTACTCATTCGGACATGAGTTGCTCAGAATCTGAGGGGTCATCGTTTTTTGAAAATGGCACGTATGAAGACAATGTGCAGTCACATGGTTTTAGTATAATGGTAGAAGATGCCTCATCTGATAACGAAGAAGAATTGGCTCGAGTCCGAGAAGCATACTTCTGCGACACGAAACGTCCTATCCCAAGATTGCAGCATGCTCAGGACATCGAAGACCCGAATGGGGCATTCTTTACAGTGCCGGCGAAGAACAAGAATGATGAGATCCTGTTCTACAGGCGCTGTTAAGTCTTATACTCTAAAAGGCTGTCTTTCTTGTTAGTGCTCCGCCCTTGCTCTACGTAGCCTTGGCAAAAGAGCGAGCTGGCTGCAGTCGAGACCCTCATCTGTACAATGAAAGAATAAAATATAAGAGAAGCTGTATCCGGCGAAAAGCTTTCATTCGAGAAGACTCTTAACGATAGAAAAGAGAAGCGGACTGACGAAGCAGAGGAGATAGCTACATGAGCAAGGCAAGTCGTATAAGCTCAAGCAAAAGTCTCTATTAGGACAGTGTAAAGTATACCCGACGTTCTGTTTTTTTGTCCCGAGGCGATACGATAAACGTAACGTAAAGGAATAAAAGGATTAATAAGGGCTTTCGGGACGGAGTATGATGAAATATTCATAGATCTGACTTACTTTAGTCCGTATCGTCGGTCTCTTTCTGACAAGCAAAAGACAAAAGATCCAAAAGAGTCCGGAATAGAAGATGCCAACGTGTTGAGACCGACCTAAAGATTTTGTCAAACAATACAGGCTTTATTCAAAAGAATATCCCACTTTGTTGGCTGGCCCGGCTAATATTCAACGCCTTGACTGTCGTTGCGTTGACTAATAGTAGTTCCTAGAGCTTGCTTGACAAAAAAAACTACCTCCCCGCTTCTCAAAACAAGGCTGATTAAGGGAGAATGCCATCTTTTTCGTAGATAGTCTCAGTGAGAGCTACTGGACCGGCTTCGGCTTCTTCCTTCGAGTTAGAGTGCCAAATACTCATATTATCAAATGCCTTAACCGTAATGGGAGTGGCACATTCGTTTAGACAGAATCCAATAGACTCTTATGGACAGGCAGAAATGAACAGATACCATTCTCCAGAGATAGTAGCTTAATTAGCTTAGGTTTCAATCCTAACGCACGAGAAGAAAACTAAGCAAGGGGGGACCCACCATGGGCAGAGAGAGAGACGGACAACCAAGCTGACCAAACGCCATATGGGAGAAATCCTGCTCAATCATGTGGACAGAATAAATCAAGCGAGGGACATGTAAGAAGCCAATACGCCAGCAGATCATCAAGCTTTTACCGTATCGCTTGTGGCCGTTGCGAATTCTTTCCTTTCCGATAGCCTGACTATATAGGGCAGCCCCAGTTTCAGTATCAGTCCGTCATCCTGTGACAGTCTCAGTGCCACTTCCTGTTCTACTTCATGGTGGTACCTGCTCAAGTTCAGTGACGCATTAAGCAAATAGAAAGTTCCAGAGCTGGAAGAGGCAAGTGCATAAAAAAGTGCCGGTTCAAGTCAAAGCCCCAGTCCCAGTTCAGTTCCAGTATTGGAACAAGCATGGCATTCATTGATAGACCAAAAGACAGCAAAGCACATAAGGCTGTATTGGAATTCCCCTTATTTGAAGCTCCGTAGAGAAGCTTGCTATGAAGAGGAAGAACTTGCTTGCCACGTACAGTACAGAAAGCATGGCTAGGCTACTAAGATTTTTGAAGATAATCTTTGGATAAAAGCAGTTTACAAATACCCGGGGCATACCCCGGATCAAAAAATGAATGGTTCGAAGTCAAAAGCAGGTCTATAACGCCTGACCACAGCAGGCATCATCATCAGGAGCAGCAGTATCATCTCTCGGTCTCTTCCCCGGGCGGGAACAAGGTCCAGCATCAATGACGGCATCATCAACATCAGCAACGCGACGTACACCCTCATCCACCTGGGGCTGCGTCTCGGGAAGCACCACTGGAGTCACCGGACCGGTACCATCATGGTAGCAGCAGTAGCAGCTCGGCCTGATCCAGGAGGAAGCATCAAGGGACCCGAGGAATCACTGACCTCTCCTCGACTCTCTCTCGGTCAGCCGCCATAGTTGCATCGAGTTGTGTCTGCAATAAGGCGCTGTTAAGCCCTTCTGCGTATCTATCACGGATGAAAGGGTCTGATTCTGTGACTTTCGAAGATAGATCTCTCTGCTGCTTCGTATCGGCTCGACTCCTCAACTGGGTCTCGATCTCGTGGTAGTGGGGAAACCGAAGGTGGCAAAGCAAGAAGAGATGAAAGACGATTCCTGTGTGTCCCTACTGAACTATTGGAATCTTTAATGGTTTGAAAGAAAGAATTTACAGCAAAAACCACGATGAGGGTTCACTTTCAAGAGCAATCTGCAGGAAGTGCACGATGTTTTCCCCCTATGTTGTAAAGGGGGAGGGATATCGACTCCACAGGGAATTGGAAAAAAAGGAAAGAAAGAGACTGAACCTGAGAAAAAGCCCCCTATACCTATAAAGCCGTCCTCCTTTTGTTCATTCTTGGGCGAGTAGAGAGTATCCCGGCCTACACTTCGGCTACTAATAAGGGAAAGGCTGAGTAGTACAACTCATAGCATGGAGGGTGACAGTCACACATATCCTCCTGATTCACCAAACCAAACCTTTCAAAGAGGAGTACTCAGTTCGGGCTTCTCTAAAGGGAAGCCCTCTCTTCTGCCACGCGTTTCTATCAATATCGATTATAGTATATTGAAAGAAAAATTAGCATGCGTCCCAACGGATACCAACAAGTGGAGTTAATGCTATATCTCACCCTTTCCTTAGTAGGCTTTATCCCGAAACAAGATACCGATTCAAGCCCCTTGTTTGTATAGGTTGGGCGAGTGTCACGATGAAGGGATTCCTCGAAAGAAGCACGAGCTGAGCGTATGAAAGCAGGCACGCTTTGGGATGGGAGTTGGTGCGATTAGGTGCTTTTAATTTCGAGTGAGGGAGTGGAGTTCAGGGATCCCTTTAAATAAAGAAGCCCTCGGTATGGGGGGAGATCAAAAAAGAGGGGGTATGTTAGTCAAATAGAGGGGTATCACGGGGGCATAGTCCACGGCTTTCATTGACGCTTGCCTTTAGCCTTGCCTTAAGGCGACTCTTGCCCTAGTTTACTTTTCAAACTTAGCGAATGCAGCATTAAATAATTGTTTTAGTGAGGCCTTAGTATCTTTATCTTTATTTTAAGTTAGACATCAACCGAAAAAGTGACTAACCGACGGGCCTCGAAGGATTCCCGCCGAACTGGAACCACCTTCTGAATGATGCGTTAGCAAATCTTTGGTTTGAATATGCCAAAGTTAGGACTTGGATGTACATCACATCTTTTGATTATCTGGGTCTTCCTCTTTCTTTTGATTCAAAAAGATAGTTGTGATCAACCGTCAACTTAGATAAGCGACCGACCGCTTATAAGATAAGAGGAAAGAAAGCCAACCTAACAGAGAATCGTCACCACTTCTGAACAAGGGCTTAACAGCGCCTTGGGAAGCATAGGAGAATACACCGTATTTTTTAAGAGCAAGCCAGAGAAATAGACTCCGGTGTTGTTCTCCCGGGCTCTGAGCCTGTACCGTCGGAAGCCCTATAAAAAAAGGAGCACCGCTTCACGGTCGCTAGCCGGGCCCATACCCAGTCGGACAAAGCTAGCCACCTCACTTAGTGTACCTTCCCGTTATCGGCCTTTCTTTCCTTCCCCCTCTACTTTAAGGTAAGGCTCACTCGCTCGGATGTGGTCGAATTCTCATTCTAAGGTCTCATCCTTCAAGCATTCGCCAGGCCACCTAACACTCACAACTACATCGATCGATGGTCACGCTTGAAAACGACTAACCAATAGCCCGTATTCCTTTTCTATAGAACGAGTAAGAGAAAGTGAATCGGAGCAATCCCCTGCTGACATAGCTCAATCAAGTTCGTTTTCTTGACGGACTTTTAGCGCAGATATTCCTTTTTTTTTTAGTTTTGACTTTGTTTACCGGCTTTCTTTCTCTCTCTCTTAAGTGTCTAATGATAACGAAAGGGTGATTCCTAACTGATTCAACTGACTCTCGATTTCTGTGTAAAACCTAACAATCTAACGAAATGAGATCCGCTCATTCCGAGGTGGTTGACTCCATTGAAGGTACAGACGGTGCTCTTTCTATTCCGTTACACGGCTTGACGTACAGTTCCCTTTGATCTATCCGGCATTTATGGAGACTTCTTTCTTTTTTGTTTTATAGTCTCCCTTTTCCAGTGATGGGACTCTCTTTGCTTTTTCGCCAACAGTGAACGCTGGATGGCATTCCTTCTGCCTCGCGTGCACGACCACTATGTCTGCTCGGTCTTCACATGACGGTTCGCCATATCGACTTTATCTTGGCATTGGCATAGACTCGTCGACTCCTTTTCTGGTACCGAACATATCTGATCTTATTTCATCTTGTCTGAAGACCGGCTTAAGGCTCGGGGATAAGGAAGGAGAGTCAAAACCTCTTTCTCAACAGAGAAAACAAATGAGTTTGATCGATTTGTGTAACCTTGGTGAAGAGAGAGCGCCGGAACTTGACTATCGAAGGAACAGTTTGATTCTCTAAGCAAGCAGGTTTTTGTATTGGATTCCTCCTTCCTGACTTCAGATTTAAATCGTCGAATTGATCCGCTTACAGAATTTCCTTTAGAGCCTACCTTCCTAGCTACCATAACAAGAACAAGGAAACTCTATCTTTTCTAATCCGCTTGCTGTCTCAGTTCGGCTATAAGCCCTTTTTTTATTGTGAGTGTTGTGTACTAAAACGATTCAAAGCCCGGCCTTCGATCGAGAACCGAAATCGCAGAAAGGGAACAGAAACATTCTTTTGGATCGTAAAGAGTTTGCTTTACGAACCTTCAGATTCAAATCTTAAAAAAAGCCCGAGAAAGAAGAATTGGACTACAACTACCGGAAAGCAAAAAAGACTTTCTACGACGAGACCAAGAATATTGGCACCCGTAACTGAACTAGCGACAAGATTCATTTCCCTAAGACACTTGAGCTAAACGTCTTTCCGACTTTCACTAGCTCTATAGACTGACTCGCCTACTCCCTACGTCCTACAACCTGAAAGACGGAACAAAGAGTTCTCTCTGCGGCTTAAGGCTCTCTGTCCTCTGCAGAAAGAGAGGGACGATCTTAAAGGAGAGTTGAAAGGGGTGAAAGAGAAAGCCAAGGAAGCAAGAAAGTCTTACCTTTCTTGGGAGAAAATAGGAGCGTATAATGTCAAACTTACGAATGAGAATTCCCGTTTGGTGGCTGAGGTGAAATCACTGAAGGAAGAGTCGGTCAAGCTTCAAAATAAGGTGGCAAAGTACAAACGTAAATTCGACTCTTCGGAGGCTAACGTCGAGATTGAAATAAAGAGGGCCAACGATGCTGCTCAAGAGGCTGCCCCCTATCTTCAATTAGAAGAGTATGTCAAGGCAGAAAAGGAGAGGATGGAGATCCAAAGTCCTTTCGACCTGGATGCCACCCTTCGTTCTTACAGGAGGGTGTATCGTGAGATCATTGACGATTTGCTGGGAGACTTTAGGGCACTGAAGGACCGGCTCGTGGACGAGGTCCAGGTGCCAAGGGAGCAGTTACCAGTGACTCCACCTCCTTCTGCCTTATCGGTTAGAGAGAATGAGGAGGAAGGCGAAGAAGTCGTGTCCCAGGTAGCTGAAGATGTCGCCCCCGGTGGGGTTCTTGAAGTTGGGCAGGCTAGCGGGAAGGGAAGCCTTTCATGATGTTTTTCAAGCATTTTTATCGACTGTTCACATGGATTTCGAAAAGGTCGCGGTAGTCAAACATTCTTTGCTCAAGTGGAGAGTTGGGGCGAGGTGGGAGCCGTACCCTATGGAGAGCATAGGGCATTTTATTCGTTCATATCATGCAACGGACTACAGTATCTAACTCCTATGAGTTAATACGCCGGCCGCTGAAAGACTGACGCAACTCGGCCGGGTTGGTATTACCAGTCCTACCCTCCTTATCCTTAGCGGGGTCTACTTCCTTTGCTATCCCTACCTCTACTTCCTTTCCCGCGGCGGGGGAAGCATGCCGGGAGCAAAGACGATGGATCTTGTTTATTTAGTAGTTCGCTCAGTGGATCCTTCGTTGAAGCAGCGGCTTACTCATAACCACCTCGGCCATCACCGGAGGCATAGACAGTGGCTTTTCGAGCAGCAGAACCGGTAGAACTCCCATCTATGGCAGTACCAGCAGCGGTGGAGCTAGCATATATACTTACCTGCATTAGATCAGGTCGAGGTCCGCAGAGGCGGGGCCAGAGGCTGTGATAACTTTAGTATATGGAAGCGCAGGCAGCAACGGGGATAGTGGCTTGGGACCCCGAGTGAGCCAGCAACATCAACGGTTAAAAAAATGTTATTACCAGTCAAAAATCCAGACACAGAAGTAGATCCTGTAGATTCTATTGATCCCGGTGATCCAGTCCCATAAGCTAGGAGTAGACCTAGCTTTAGAGCCAGCAGTTGGCCTATGTATCCGGGCGCAGTAACATATATAGATCCATATTTGAGTGAGAGAGCGGGTTGACCTGTCCGCGGTTGATGCACCGGGATGGAATTGGAGTAGTAGTAGTGGTCTCGTAGTAGGGGCATTAGTAGCAGTAGGTACGGCTCGAGTCTCATTCTTCATCGCATATCCGGCTTACCTTCGCCTAGTATCCCTCCCTGTCCCGACGCCCCCTCCCGGGTATTATGCAGAGACAAGAGCCCGGGCGGCAGAGATAGGGGCCTAAGCGCAAAAGGTTTCGATCTCCCAATCAACGATGATCTCGACAGCGCAGTTATAAGCAAAAGCTCTTGTTCCGAGTCGCTAGCTCCACCGCAAACTAAAAACAAAACGTTTTCTTATTATCAAAGTGAAAAGCACAATCTTCATTTTCGTTTTTGTTAAAGTGAGACCGGTCTTACTCTTAGCAATGAAATTGTCCCTGTTCATGAGCCTAAAAAAGAAGGCTATTCAATAGTAAACATCCCTGTTTAGAGCGAAACTCATCTCCTTAGAGTTCTTAGCTACTAGTCTATCTAGCTCTTAAAGCGTCAGGCGCTGTTAAGCCCTGTTATTTGGTTACTTGCTGCTGTATGTCCTTGTTTTATTCAAAAATTTCAGGTAGTAGTGGTCATACCTCTTCCCATGTGAGTAGTTTATGAAGTGAAGTAGAAGACCATAACCATACCATGCGTTACCAAGATTTTTTTTAGAGGCCGGGGCGAGCCTGCGAATGAGAATTCGACTTTAAGCTGCAAGCAGCTCGCTTCGGACCGATCTGTGCCTTGATCTCAGGCCATGAATCAAAGATTCCTCCTGGCGAGCAGGGCCGTGCCGTGAACGTGAAGGAAACGGCAAAACGAGGTTGCTTGCTCTCAGTCTCAGCCTCCTTATCAGAACAGAACGTTCCTTCCGCAACGCAAGGCCGATATGTTTCGTAGCAGCCAAGGATTAGTTGATCTATTAGGTTCTTAGATTTTCTTTGTTCGGAGAAGAAAGACGATCCAAACAAAAAAACATCTTTGATTACGATTAAAAGGAACAATCTCAAATAGACCGACGATCCATTTTCGGGTCATTTCTTGGTGAACATAATATGCCATAATCTCTTCGATCCCTATATTTATGTGCCAGAATACAGAGAGATTTTGTAGGGAAGTAGGATAGTTTTTTGAATAAAGAAAGGGGGTGGGAAAGCTGCTTTCATTCTTTGGAAAAGCCCGGTTCTCTTTGTCTTCGAGCTTTCATTCCTCAATCCACTGTTTCGTTCTTTCATA